ATCACTAGTATGGCTATCGAAATCATGAGCATCAGCATGTAGGTTCCAGATCCAAGTAGTAGTATCAGGTCCCTTAGCTATTGTTCTTGAGAAATGACCGGGTTTTGCCCATTCCTCGAAAGAAGTTTTTATGGGATCCCTATCTACCAAAATTTTTACTTCTGGTTCCGGCGAACGAATAATCATTGAGTCCTCCTCCTTCCGGACAACACATACAAAGAGACCTGCCAATATAAAACATAATTAGTGAACTTATGAGAGATGTTTCTATTGAGTTTCTTTCTCTTCTATCTCCCACCTATCTATTCTATATTTTCTTTAATCCATTTTCTTTAGTTATTCACTAGAACAATTATGATCCGGAAGTAAATCCGGGGCAAGTGTTCGGATCTATTATGACATAGGAGAGAGGCGCTCAACGGACCTTTTTGAATCTTCTAAAACCCTTTCTGGACTTTGAATTGAAATTCAATAATTTTTTTGTGCAACCTAGTGGATTCAGATTGAAATTAGAAATTCCTAGATGGAACTAATTTCATTTTCTGTCTTAAATAGAAGATATTATTATGCACTCTATTTCCAATCACGTGAGCAGTCATTAGCATTGCTAGAGGACATACTGGTATTTCTATTTAGTTTTTGAGGGTCTCTTTTTTTAGTTTCAAATTTTAGTTTGAATAACAGAAAAAAGGGGGAATTCTCTACTGTATCCACATATCATTTATCTCTACGAAATACCAGACGAAATGGAACGATTTTAGAAGGGATATAATGAAATTTTTTGATTGGCTCTTCCTATAGCCTATTTGATTGTCTGTTCCTATAGCCTATAGAAATTAGAAATGATCCGTTTTATTGGACTGATGGAGACAACAAACAATTAATTACAACAAATTAAAATTAAATATATATAATAGAAAAGAAATAAAAAGAAAATCGAAATAGAATAAATCAAAAAAAATAGAAAATAATAATTAGAAAAAAAAAAAGAAACAGAGTGTTCTTATTCAAAACGCCCTGTGATCTTCAACCAATTCTGTGCTTCAATATAATTACCGGGGGTAAGGGCTATAGCTTGTTTCCAATATTCAGCGGCTTGATCAAACCAAGCCTCCGCAATTTCAGAATCTCCCTGTCGAATGGCCTGTTCTCCGCGGTCGGAATAGGTGAGTAAATTCCTTCCCTTAGAACCGTACTTGAGAGTTTCCTGCCTCATACGGCTCAGCAGTCAATTCTTTTGACGTTCCATTTTGTTTTCTTTTTTTGGACTTTTTCTGGAGTTAACAAAAGAAAATAGGTTAATTACATGAGTTTCAAACTTGAATTTTGATTAATAAAGAGTTTCATCTCTTTTTTTATAGTTTTATCCTTTCTCCTACCTTCAGAAGAATAAAGCATCGACATTAACACTCTCATTCTAATTTTCTGAAAGGTAACTATCTCGATTTCATATATCATATACTTTCCTATATGATATATCCATTTCTATAGTATATAGAATCTTTGAGAAAGACTTTTTTTTCATAAGAAAGAAAAGACTTACTATCTTTGGGATCTGATACTACACCGCTGCTCAAAACCTTAGGGGATCGACTTTATTACATAAGTGGATTCCTAACTTTTGTATCATGATATATTTTGTATCATGATATAAGTAAGCAGTTCTTATTGTATCGGCCCAAAACCTCGCCAATTGATCTTTACGGTGCTTACTCTATCAATTAGATCTTTTATCCATAGAAAAAAAAGTATCTAGGCATATCTATATTTCTTCATTCTTTTTTACTTCTATGAAGTTTTTTTCTTTGCTACAGCTGATAAAAATCGTTGTTTTGGACGATATATATGTACAAAGCCTATTTTTTCTAGTATTTATTAGCCGATTTTCTCGTTCTTTTTTTTTGTTTCTTTCTATAGTGGAGATAGTCGCACGTAATGACAGATCACGGCCATATTATTAAAAGCTTGGGGTAAGAACGGATTTCGTTCGAGTGCCCGAAAATAATATTCTAAAGCTTTCGTATGTTCTCCGTTACTTGTGTGAATAAGGCCTATGTTATAAAGTATATAACTTCGATCATAGGGATCAATTTCCAGTCTCATAGCCTCATAATAATTCTGTAAAGCTTCCGCATAATTTCCTTCAGATTGCGCCGACATCCGTTACGGTCGTCATTCGGTTCAAAGAATCTCCGTTCCAGAACCGTACGTGAGATTTTCATCTCATACGGCTCCTCCTTTATGTGTATAATGATAAAAATTATAATACATCAAATCAAAAAAGATTGCAGTATTCTTTCTCATTATCAACTGTGCAGGGCTAGTGTTTTTACAAGAAATCTCTAGCCAACCTTCCTGTACAAGATCTTTTCTTAACATCAAGTATGTTGGTACTGGATAAAAAAAGGTAACTCCAACAATATCTTTGTCCTCAACGCCGCTTAATTTCCCGGAATTAGTCACTTCAACAGCCTTCGATGGTTATACGGGTATCCAAAAA